AATTTATATTATTTTTTTACAATAAATCTTTGTCAAGGCCTGCCCAAATCTTTAGCGACAATTTTACGCTAAGAGATTATAGAGAAGAGATAATAGAGAAGAGATAATGGAATTATATAGATTCTCGGTTTGTGCTAGGAATTTGACCCGTGTAGGTATAGAATTCGACTGAATTTATTGATCATTAGATAGAATGTAATTAAAATAGTAGATGAAAATATGATTTCTTCTATTCGCCTTTGAGAATTGGAGGATTTTTGATTGGGCCGGTTCAAAGAAAAAGAAGGATTTTTTTGTCTACCTTACTTTCTTCCGTTTTCCTTATCTCAAGAACTCAATCAAATTGCAATTATCGCCAAGAACAAAATGTCTGCTATGCTTAATCTCTTTAGTTTGATCTGTATCTGTCTTAATTCTGCCCTTTATCCAACTAGTCTTTTCTTTGCCAAATTGCCCGAGGCCTATGCCTTTTTAAATCCAATCATAGATATTATGCCAGTCATACCCCTGTTCTTTTTTCTTTTAGCCTTTGTTTGGCAAGCTGCTGTAAGTTTTCGATAAGATACTTAATACTATCCTAGACGATCCTAGAAAATGCATGATTTCTTCGAGAAAAATTTCTAACGATTGATAAGATCAAATAAGTCTTTCCCGCATCAATCTTTGAGGCAAACGTTGAAATTCTTGGATCGCCGCGAGAAATCAAATCTGGCTCGCCAGATTTCCCTATTCTGGCCCTTTTTCCAGTGCAAGGCCTTAATTTCTATGTGATTTTATACAGAATTAGGGTCCCGCGCCCATATCTCATTATCGGCATGAAGTCATCTTGGGGAATCAAAGACTCTTATTTGGCCTGATAGACCTATTTTCGAGTTCGAGAAAGCACTTCATTTCTTGGTGTCAAAATAGAATATGGGGTAGAAAAATGGACGATCTATTCTCTTTTCTCGTTTTTTCCAAACAAAAAGGCTCTTGGAGATTGTGTAATGCTTACGCTTAAACTTTTCGTTTACACAGTAGTAATATTCTTTGTTTCTCTCTTCATCTTTGGATTCTTATCTAATGACCCAGGACGTAATCCTGGACGCGAAGAATAAAGGTTTTTTCGTTTTTCTATCTTGATTTTTGCATTTTCTTAAGATTTTTTATCTATTCCACACATTTAACTAGGAAAAAGGGGTTTGTGAAATTTGAAAGAAAAGAAAATATCAAGTCATCGACGAAAACGGAAAGAGAGGGATTCGAACCCTCGGTACGAATAACTCGTACAACGGATTAGCAATCCGCCGCTTTCGTCCACTCAGCCATCTCTCCCTATTGAAAAAGATAATTCTAATTATTAATATGTTACATTCCACATGAAAAAAGGATTCAAAACCGTCTTTCTTTCTCCTTCTTTATTTTGATTCTCAAGATATGTAAAACTTTTCTTAGCTATTCCGTTTCGATAAAGTCAAAACTCAAAAAAGCTAATATAAAGAAAACGAAAGATAAAGAACGAGGACTTCCTTGCTTTGATTTTCTTCGAAAGGCCCTTTTCTTTCCACGGACCTGGCCCGGTCACTACCCAACCGGGCCTTTTTTGATTCCATCAAATTCTAGCGAAATTTCTCTTATTTGACAACAAAAAAGACTTACTAGATTTTTTGACTATATTTCAAGCAAGACCAAAAAGAAAAAGGACTATTTCCATCCTTACTCGATAACTTTATCGAACTTAGTCTATCAAAAGTACCCTGTCCTATTCATTTTTCTTCCTTTTTTAGTTACTTGACTGCTTTTCTCGAATAACGAAAATGAAACTTTAGACACTGCATTTTTTTGTTATGCTTTGAGCGCTTTTGGTAAGTTGTATCTAGCAACACTCTTCCCGCACAAGAAAGGATAGGCCTTGGTATTTATTTAAATAAGCCCTCTTCTCCAAATATCATCAAATTGAAAACCCTTGTGCAAAACGTTATCACTCTCATTTTCATGATTTTTGATGATCCTAGCTTGACAAACGGCCCATTGATATATAATAATATCATTGTAGCGGGTATAGTTTAGTGGTAAAAGTGTGATTCGTTCTATGAACCTCCTTAATAGTTAAGGGGTCGTTCGGTTTAATTCATATTCCGACCAAAAACTTTATTTCTTAAAGGAATTTAATCCTTGACCTCTGAATAATCCATTCGGGAAAAAAAAAATTCTCGCGATTTCTATCCAAAGTTCACTGAAAAATTGAAAAATTGGATTCTGAACTTGCGAAACAAAATTGGGAAATTGGATCAACTTCCAATTGAATGAGTATTAAGTAAAGGGTCCATGGATGAAGATAGAAAAGGATATTTCTAATCGTAACTAAATCTTCAACTTTTTTTTGATTTGTCGAGAAAAAATGCAAGCAAAATAGCTAGTAAATGATGACTTTAGTTTACTAGAGACATCGCCATATTATTTTAGCTCGGTGGAAACACGATCTTTTTCCTATTCGGATCCTTTCAAACAAATAGAAATA